CCTTTATTTGTTCCCTTTGGCATGATCGTTTCGAAGTTCTTTCTTTCATAAGAAAGTCTTTTTCGGAAATCAGAATAGCTGTTGAGCGGAAGGTTTATTACCACCTCCCTTTGGGGGCTAAGGGCGCAGCATCGGCGGTAAGAGCAGTAGACCCGCCCGCAATGGAAACTGAGCAAATCCCTTTCTCATTATGAACCTACTTTCTTCGCACTCTAAAGCTACTATGGAAAGCCGGTAAGAAATCTTGCTTGGAAAGACCGTTACCGAAGAAAGGGCTATTAGATGGGCGATTCCCCCCTTTCCATTGAAGTAGGGAAAGCGGGGTGAAAGCTCTAAGCCCGCATCTTCAGCTTCTATGTTCAGGGCAGCGGATCCAATCCATTCGAAGGGGGAGGAGAGCAGCAGGCAGGCAAAGCAAGGGAAGAGAGTTGGATTGCACCGAAAGCAATGCCCTTCGGAGCGCATTGCTAGGGCTAAGTCAAAGTTGCTGATCTCTTTTTCTTGTATTCTCTTCTTTGGGAAACACACCTCCCACACCACATTATCTGCTGTCTCGCATCCATCGGGATGAGTGTTGCGTCTGTTTTATCTTCCCCCGCGTTACCTAAACGTCAGTAGCATGTTGGCGTGGAGCTGGCGATCCGCGGCAAAAACGCTTAGGGGCTCTATGAATTTCATTTCCCGGCCCGGACTGACAATTTGATTTTTCCCAATCTCCTCTATCTCGCATGATGGGGCGAAGGGAAGAGGATTTAGCTTTGGCTTTGGTTCGGTTGACCGTATGACTATAGTTTCTGTGGTCTTGTTCAAATAGAATAGGTCCCTTTGGGTGCTATCACATAGCCCTAAGCAGGGCAAGGAAGGTCTCTAATCGACAACAAAGAGATATGTCAATTAGCGGCACACTGACTAGAAACCGATTTTCGTTAAATCCTATAACAACTCTTATCTTAGTTACTCTTCTCAAATCTCTTTAGGGAGTGAATGACTCTTGGGTATGGCGGAAGAAGAATAAGTAAAGTAATAAATACGACTAGACTTTTAGCTTGAAGGTGGGCTTTAGTCTTTTAACAACCGATCTTGCGGCATCAAGTTGTCAATCCGGGCATCGAGTTGCCTTTCAGTATCCCTTTAGAGCAGAGCGTCTTTCCTATCTCTCCAGGCTAGTGTATGAAGTGCTCGACTGAAAGGAGAGGAAGAAAAAGACAGAACAATTCAATATGAAATAAGTAAAGATAGTTAGATGACTTTATCAATTCAGTGAGAGAGAAAGCCTCTTTAATTGATAAAGGGGGAAAGCCCTTCTAGTCTAATTCCTTCTTTTGGCCATCCAGATGGCGTATAAGTTCCCTTTCTTGGTATGCTTAAGACAAGCAAGTAGGCAGGTTAGCAGTCCCGTTCTCCTTGAACTTCCTTAGGAAAGAAGGCAATCCATTTCTTTTTTCAATCTCCTAGACTCTAGCTAGCCAGCTGATCCAATTGCTGCAGTTCCAAGCCCTGCTGCCGAAGTCCTAAAGGCATCTCGTGCTAGTGCAACTTCTACCCAAAAGGAGTACTGCCCCCCAGTCTAAGGCGCTAAGATATCCATTTCTTTCCTTTGCCGTATCAAAAGCAAAAGATTTCATCTTACCTTGGCCAGGTATAAAACTTGAAAAGAGAGCAGGTGCGAAAGCCACTATACTGATAAGTTCTAAGTATAGGTGTTCAGAAAGAAGCCGAAGAGCGAAGCGAGCAGGAAAAAGAAAGATTTGGAAGTTTTCTGCGAGTCCTAATAGAATTCCCTTTCCCTGCCAACTAACTTGATAGTGCTCTGAGCTCGGGTATCCGAATCCTCTCCCTTTGAACTACCTCTGGAAATAGCAAAAAGAAGATATGCTTTCACACTTGCTTCCTCACTCGCTGAAACAAGAACTTATGCTTGGATGGGTTTACCCTAGGCTTAGAACTTCCACTGCATGTAAGCTTAACCTAATGAATGAAGTGCAGATTAAGCGAACTGTAACTAGCCTGGCTTGCCTTTGCCAACTTCCAATTTGCCTGATGGTGGATTGCCTAATAAAGAGGTCACGATTTAGACTGGATGGATGGACTTGCTTGAAGGAATAGGAGTGGGAATAGCAGGACAAGCACGAAGACTCTTTTAAGTAAAGGGCACTCCTACGAAAGCTGATTATAGATATATCCTGACAACAGATACGAAGGCGGGTACAAGGGAAAGAGAGACTGATTCTTGCTTGCTCTCCCAATTCAGGAAGAAAGAAAGATGCACAAAAGGAAACTGGAAAGCATTTTTCGGGAGCAATATCAACTACCAGCTCTAATGTAATTTTATAAAGACCTAGCGAAAATCTTCCTTAGAAGAAGTAGGCTTGAAGCCTTTATAGCTAGAAGGCTAAGGGCAGGGATAATTTATCACCCGAGGTTTGGCTATAGCTATAACTATAATTATAAGAATATAAGGGAGTTTGGTCTCGGAACTCGGAAGAAAGGGGCTTCGGTTTCATAGTTCTAAATAGGACCGACGGAGCTCGGTAGCTAAGGAAGTGGGTCAAACCAGGCTGGAGAACGGAAGAAGCCAGTAGTTCGACTAGTTTTTAGAACGTTTTACTATTTTATTTAGAAATGTCCCTCCTCGCCTAGAAGGATAAGAGAAGAGGCAGGCTAAGGCTAAGATTAGCTCTTTTCAGGTTGAAGAAAGAGGGGCAGCTTGAAAACTTGAGCCATTTAAGTTGAATCAATCTAAAGTCCATGATCACCCCAATACCGTATGAATGTGATATGTATGGTGTATATATATATAATGTAATGTTGACTTGAATGAGACCAAAATAGACCAAAAACCTCCCTCTAAAGAGAAAGATGTCTATTTATGGTATGATTGGAACAAGGATTTGTCAAGCGGAGGTAGCAAGTCAGTGAAAGAAAGTGGAAAGAAGAAAGGGGCAATCCATCCATCAAGTAGGCCAATGAAAGAAGTATTTATAATATAGTAAGTATTCCTCGCCGATCTAATATACCTTCTAAAGAGCCAAAAAATCCCCATTTGGCTCGCAACTTGATTTGATTAGAGAAGGGCCGATTTGACTGAAGCTTTCGAGAGCCCCCCTACAGATCTTTTGCATGCAACTTTCCTTCCTCCAGCAGTTCCTTATGATTCGGAATAGAGACTCCTTCATCCCATACCCCTATAATAATGGTAGAGTAAGGGCTCAGGGTACCCTCCATGAATGGGACGGAGAAATCGATCGATACCGCCTTACCTGATAGGGGGAGAAGCGCCGGCCGAGCGGCGCAACGATCAGTGTCAATCAGCAGAAAAGGACCCTAATTGATTCGGGGTCGGTTGCTGTTGCCAATAAGAGAGATCCGTCGTTGCTGCCGGTCTTTTCACCAATGAGCACTTGCTTGAGACCCCTTCACGCTGCAACCAAAGACCGCTTCGCTTGGTAAGAACCGAGACCCTTCGGCAGTCAACCTATGGTTACCTTACGATAGCTCAGGTTGGTTAGTCAAGTAAATGGCGGCTACAGGAAGACATACTTTTTGAAGCGGTGAAACGGTCCAGCACTAACTAAAGGATAGTAGCCATGGCCGGCTAGCGAGCCACTAAGGAATTGGTTCTGCCTGGGAAGGGTCTACCCCAAAAAAGAGTGTGTTTCTTCAGCCCTTCATTATTATTAGTAAGATGGGGCGTATCTTAGCTCCTCCGCATGCTACTTACGATGCCCTCTCTCATGCAATGCGATTGTAGCACACCTATATAGCATAGCGGAAAGCAAGGTCTCGGACATAGGAAGAAAAAAGCTGTTCCCGACGTAGAAAAATTTCGTACAACGCGGATCATGAAATGCATTTCGCACGCAACATTGAGATCGGATGATCTCATGTAACCGTCCCAAACAACAGCAACAGAAGCAGAAGACAGAAACTAATGCAAAGGGGGGGAGGTCAGCACGCACAACCAATCCCCCTCCCGAATCATTGGCATATCCAATGTTTCGAATTCGGTTCCTTTCGGATCGCATCTTACCGCGGAGATATACGGTAGCGGCGAGGGAAAACCCAAAACAATTTATGGATTGGGGTGCACTCGCTCCCTTTATTTACTATTGGGATATTGATGCAAAGAACCCTCTCGCCGGCCGATCTTCGTCTCCTCTTTTTCAAGCAAGCAGGCAAAGGGTGATCTACGATCAGGGCTGTGAGTGAGCCAACTCGTTTTTAAGCTCTTGTTCACGACCCAGCTGCTATTGAATCAGCGTAAGGAGATGTCGATGAGGGTACAATAGAGAAAAGAATTCGCTTCAGAGCTTGAATCATAATATCCTTCAGTCACCCTCGTTCGCCTAAGATCGAAAATGCTCTGTCTGTGATTGAGACCGAAAACAAACTGTGTAACGCTAGATATATGCTTAACACATGCAAGTCGAACCGTCGTTTAGTTAGGAACGAAGATAGTAGACCGGTAGAGAGAGGGCTTTAGCGATGCTCGACTGTTAAGGAGAGGTAGGTAAAGCAGCCTTAACTTAACTAGTCAAAAGCAATTGTAGAAATTACGTAGGTGATGTGAACCACTTTCGTTGTAGCGCTTCCATCTCATGGTAGC